GTTGCTGGGCTATTTTATCAGCCGTGCAACAGCTGAAAACAAAGCAATCTGTTGTTAGGCTTTCGATTGTTTCACAGTCGGGAACTTTTTTAATACCTTAAATGGCTGAGCAAAGCACGGTCGCAAAACCCTAGAGGGTAGCGGAGCAATCGTGTTTTGCTCGGTTCTTAGCCGCGACGGAATAGGAGCAAAGCCACCGAGAAGAGCTACTTTTTAGGCGGGGCGATTGCTTCGGTACCATGCTTTGCGTAGCAGACCTAAAAAGCCTAAAGGAGAGCTTTGCTGCTAGCTTTGTTACACAACCGTACTGCGTTCGGCCCTTTAGGTTGGTAAACAAATAACTTACCAACAGGCTATTTAGTTAGCGGTTATTTTAGGGTCGGCAACGAAGTAGCCGGCAATGGAGTAGCCGGTTGCTTTGCGACCGGCTGCTCTGCAATCCGTTGCGACTGAATTGGCCTTTTTCAAGAAAAAACAAAGAGACAAAGTTTTATAGGCAAATATTTAAGCAAATATTTAAAAAGAGAGGCGGGCTGGGTAGACTTTAAAAAGATAAAAAGTGTATACTTGTAAAAGAGAAAGACAAAAAAAATTGAAAAAAAAAGCTAAAACTTTAGAAGCTTTTCTTCTATGAGAGTGAAATTTTAAAAATTTCAACTCCAAAACTTATCAGGGCTATTAGCTCAGTTGGTTAGAGCGCACCCCTGATAAGGGTGAGGTCGCTGGTTCAAATCCAGCATAGCCCACCAAGCAAAGCACGGTAGCAAACCAACCGGTACTTTGTGGGGACTAAAGGTAGCAGAGCAACCGTACTCGGTTAGGCCTTTTTTTTAATAAAAAATAAACTCGTATCGAAACATTTTTGCGTTTTTCCGGTAGAATAAAAAAAAAGGGGGTATAGCTCAATTGGTAGAGCGCCGCCTTTGCAAGGCGGATGTTAGCGGTTCGAGTCCGCTTATCTCCACCAAGCATATTCATTTTTGTTGTTGCTTTTTTTCTTTGAAAGACTTTCAAAGAAAAAAAGCGGTGACTACAATGTTTTTGCGTGGTCAAAATTTTTTTCTAAAGTATTTTGAGAAAAAAGAAGATCAAATTCATGAAAGCTTAGGGCGGATACCTAGGCACCCAGAGACGATGAAGGGCGTGGATACCTACGAAAAGCTTCGAGGAGCTGGAAACAAGCTGAGATTCGAAGATCCCCGAATAGGGCAACCTCTTATTTTTTCTTTTGAATTCATAGAAAGAAAAAAGGTAACCCGGTGAATTGAAACATCTTAGTAGCCGGAGGAAAAGAAAGCAAACGCGATTCCCTTAGTAGCGGCGAGCGAAAAGGGAACAGCCTAAACTAGTTAGAGTTTTCTAATTAGGGTAGTGGGAGCAACTTTTTAGAAGCTTAGAAACCTAACGGTCATAAAGCAACTGCTACTTTGTAGCGGCAATCTTCTAAAAAAAGAACTGAAAAATAATTGACTAAGGGTAGCGATAGCAACCGTGCTTCGCGCGGCCTTAAAAGGGTAGCTTTGCTACAACCTAAGTTTTTTGTTTTTGGTTTCAAGATACTATTTTTCGAGACGAAGCAGCTGAATCCTGCACCAAAGACGGTGAAAGTCCTGTAGTTGAATGTCAAATATATTCTTTTTGTTGTTTCCCGAGTAGCATGGGGCACGTGAAATCCCGTGTGAATCAGCGAGGACCACCTCGTAAGGCTAAATACTCCTGGGTGACCGATAGTGAAGTAGTACCGTGAGGGAAAGGTGAAAAAGAACCCCTGGAGGGGAGTGAAAAAGAACATGAAACCCTAAGCTGACAAGCAGTGGGAGGATTTTAAAGTCTGACCGCGTGCCTGTTGAAGAATGAGCCGGCGACTCCTAAGAAGTGGCTAGGTTAAGGGGTTTTACCCGAAGCCAAAGCGAAAGCGAGTCTGAATAGGGCGAAATTGTCACTTTTTAGGGACCCGAACCCGGGTGATCTAACCATGGCCAGGATGAAGCTTGGGTAAAACCAAGTGGAGGTCCGAACCGACCGATGTTGAAAAATCGGCGGATGAGCTGTGGTTAGGGGTGAAATGCCAATCGAACTCGGAGCTAGCTGGTTCTCCCCGAAATGCGTTGAGGCGCAGCGGTTGACGACGGGCTGACTAGGGGTAAAGCACTGTTTCGGTGCGGGCTGCGAGAGTGGTACCAAATCGTAGCAAACTAAGAATACTAGGCATTGCTTACCGTCAACCAGTGAGACAGTGGGGGATAAGCTTCATTGTCAAGAGGGAAACAGCCCAGATCATCAGCTAAGGCCCCAGAATGGTCGCTAAGTGGTAAAGGAGGTGAGACTGCAGAAACAGCCAGGAGGTTTGCTTAGAAGCAGCCACCCTTTAAAGAGTGCGTAATAGCTCACTGGTGGAGCGGTTTTGCGCCGAAAATTTACGGGACTAAGCGGCCTGCCGAAGCTATGGGATTCATACAATTCAAATAGACCCTAAAGGGGTACTTTGTTCAATGTATTAATCGGTAGGGGAGCGTTCCGCTCTAGGGTGAAGCATAAACGAAAGTTATTGTGGACAAAGCGGAAGTGAGAATGTCGGCTTGAGTAACGCAAACATTGGTGAGAATCCAATGCCCCGAAAACCTAAGGGTTCCTTCACTAGGTTCGTCCATGGAGGGTTAGTCAGGACCTAAGGCCAGGCCGAAAGGCGTAGTCGATGGAAAATAGGTAAACATTCCTATACTTTTTTTTAGTTGGTAACGGGGGACGAAGTCGGCTTAAGTGAGCCTTTATTGGATTTTGGTGGAAACGTTCGAGATGTTGAAAGGTAGAAAAAAAGCTATCCTTGAGTTAAGACGTGTTACGTTTTGAGTGGAGAAAGGATTTATTCTTTTAAAGTTTGAAATTCACTTATGAGTCATACTTCCTAGAAAAGCCCGCACTACTTTTACACTAAAAAAGACCTGTACCTTAAACCGACACAGGTAGGTAAGTAGAGTATACTAAGGGGCGCGAGATAACTCTCTCTAAGGAACTCGGCAAAATGGCCCCGTAACTTCGGGAGAAGGGGTACCCTTTTAAAAGAGGGTCGCAGTGACCAGGCCCAGGCGACTGTTTACCAAAAACACAGGTCTCCGCAAAGTCGTAAGACAATATATGGGGGCTGACGCCTGCCCAGTGCCGGAAGGTGAAGGAAGTTGGTTATCCCTTTTTTGGGAAAAGCTGACGACCGAAGCCCCGGTGAACGGCGGCCGTAACTATAACGGTCCTAAGGTAGCGAAATTCCTTGTCGGGTAAGTTCCGACCCGCACGAAAGGCGTAACGATCTGGGCACTGTCTCGGAGAGAGACTCGGTGAAATAGACATGTCCGTGAAGATGCGGACTTCCTGCACCTGGACAGAAAGACCCTATGAAGCTTTACTGTAGCCTGGAATTGGGTTTGGGCTTTTCTTGCGCAGTTTAGGTGGGAGGCTTTGAAGATTCTTTGCGGAGAATTGGAGCCAACAGTGAGATACCACTCTAGAAAGGCTAGAATCCTAATGGCGTCCCTTGAATCAGGGCGCTCGACAGTTTCAGGTGGGCAGTTTGACTGGGGCGGTCACCTCCTAAAAGGTAACGGAGGTGTGCAAAGGTTCCCTCAGGCTGGACGGAAATCAGCCTAAGAGTGTAAAGGCAGAAGGGAGCTTGACTGCAAGACTTACAAGTCAAGCAGGGGCGAAAGCCGGCCTTAGTGATCCGACGGTACCCTGTGGAAGGGCCGTCGCTCAACGGATAAAAGTTACTCTAGGGATAACAGGCTGATCTTCCCCAAGAGTTCACATCGACGGGAAGGTTTGGCACCTCGATGTCGGCTCATCGCAACCTGGGGCGGTAGGACGTCCCAAGGGTTGGGCTGTTCGCCCATGAAAGCGGTACGTGAGCTGGGTTCAGAACGTCGTGAGACAGTTCGGTCCATATCCGGTGTAGGCGTTAGAGCATTGAGAGGAGCCTTCCATTGTACGAGAGGACCCGGAAGGACGCACCACTAGTATACCAGTTCTTGTGCCAACGGGAAACGCTGGGTAGCCAAGTGCGGAGTGGATAACTGCTGAAAGCATCTAAGTAGGAAGCCCACCTCAAGATGAGTGCTCTCCTGAGGTCACGGTTAGACAAACCGTTTGATAGGTGTCAAGTGTAAGGCTAGCAATGGTTTCAGCTAAGACATACTAACAGACCGAGTGGTTTTGATCTTTTAACAAAAAAAGGTTGTAGCCATAGCAACCGTAACGGTTGCTGTGGCTCCCTTTTCGGTGAGGGAATACTATTACATCTGAAAAAGTGTAGTAGTATTCTCTCAAATATTTCCTCCATTCTAGAATGGAGTTAATACTCCATGAAAAATGGAGTATTTCCTGGTTTCCAAGCTTTAATGGAACCACACCAATCCATCCCGAACTTGGTTGTGACACATTAAAGGGGCGACAATACTAAAGCCGGGGGGCTTTGGGAAAATAGCTTGATGCTGGGAAATTTTTTCTCTTTCATTTTATTAATATTTGAAATTTTATGGGAACTTTGTTTAGATTTTGCGTTTCTTTTTCCTAAATTTGGAGCATCTCAAGCCTTTGTAGTACCTTATACTTACAATTGTGAATTACATTCTTCTGAAGAGAATAAAACGTATCGGATTATTTCACCTTTTTATGAATCGACTCACAAAATTTTTTGTCTACGAGCATAGCACGGTGGCTTCGCTACCCAAAAGAAAACAAAAAAGTTCACGATATAGATGGCAATTTGATTGAGTGGAGTGAGTCAGATAATTTTCTTTTTGATTCTTTTTGTGGAATTCTTAAAAAAAGCAATTCGTCTTTTTTGTCTCGTAGCAGAGCTACCCTTTAGGCGAGTCATTTTCTCATTACTAATCTTAGTTGTTACCTAAATGATCAAAAGATTTATATTAGTGTGGGTGACGTCGACTTTTTTCTTCAACAAAGAGACTCTACTATAACTTTTGAAGAGCGCTATAACCCTTGATAAGGGTTTTAAAAAGTTTTTTTTAGTTAGTAGTCTATCACGAAACAATAGGAAACAATAGAAAGAGCTTTGGTTGAAAAGCTTCTACGAGCAGCGAAAAAACTTGTCCCTATTTGTTTCTATATTAAGTATTGAAGCCCTTGACCCCGTAGGGGCTATTTCGTTGACATGGTATGATAGGCTGGCATATTATGATTGGCTAAAAGGATAAGTTACGCCTGTGGTTTATAAATAAAACTTATTTGTAAAAAAGTTATTTAGCTTCCCAAAAAAAAGATATTTAGTTAGGATTTTTTTTTTGCAAGGTTTGACACAAATTTCTTTAAACCTTTTAAATTATAATATAAATATAATTTTTTTATGAACCGTTTAATATTGAAAATTATTTTCATCAAATATTGCAGCGGCTTCTTCCTTGAATTTACCTTGCTGGTTGTGTCATTAAAGAAGAATTTTTAAATACCCGTTAAATTTCGGATTCACTCAGAATGAATTAACTATTGGATTTGTTACTGTTGAAAAATCTTATATTTTAAGACAGACCCCAAACTTTGATAATTTTACAAAAAAATTTGAAATTATTCTTGAAATTCCTGTCGAGAGAATTCTATTGGGGTTCAATCCAGTTAATATAGCCGACTTACAGGGTAACACAGTAACCGTGTCAACGAAATAGAGCTCGGCCTAAAAAACCTAACAGAGTACGGTGGCTTTGCTACCCCTAGCCGCCACAAAGTAGCGATTGAAATGAAATAACCTTCTAAGACTTTGCTACAGTACGAACGGAGTACCCCTTTGGGCATTTAGCCGTGCTACGCTCGGTCCGTTGGGTAGCTTTGCTTCTAGCTCTGCTTCCAGTTTTGCGTAGCAAAACACCACAACCTACCATACCATGACAACGAAGTAGTTGGGACCCACCAAAAGGGTAGCGGAGCAACCGTGCTATGCTCGGCCTAAAGGGTAGCTCTGCTTCTAGCTCTGCTAAACGTGTGCTTGAGATTTTTTTCTAGAAGAGAGGCGGTCTCGTTTGACAAGCAAGAAATATTAAGAATATAATAGTTATATTACTTTATTTGCATATATTTTTTTATTTGCATATATTTTTTTATTTGCATATATTTTTTTAGTTGTATACATTCTCTGCTTCTAGCTTTGCTACAGCAGCTCCAATGAATATAGCCCTAACGAAATAACCCTTTAGGGTCAGGTTTAGGTCGGCAACGGGTTACAGTTTGAATATTAAGTATTATTAATAATGTTTATTTTCAACTCAATTTAGCTTTTTTTGTAGCGTACTATAAATTAACTAATTGATACACCTACCCACGAGGGTACTAAAATTACTTTTGTATTTTTAGAAAGATCAACTTATTTGAAAAAAAACACAAAATACACACATTTCTACAACAAATAAAAAGTTATGTCTACACTAGAGTCCTTGATTGACCTTGAAAAAAAAGAATTTTTTAGCAAGAAATCGATCTGGCGTGCAAAAACAGCAATAGGTTGGTTAACGCGTATAGATACAAAAGGCCGAGTACTCGAGCCAGAAGGTCGATATGTAATTCCTAAGCCTTACTTACCTTTGGATTTTCAAAATTCTGACAATTTTGAAAAAATTCTCATAAAGCAAGTTAGAAACGAGACTCAGTTGGATATTTTTTCGTATGTAAAAAAAAATCAGTTTCCACATCACTTAGGTCGCGTCTCCTTGAACGACGAAAACAAAAATTCTGTGCCTAGCTCGTATGGTAACGAGAAAGGTAGTCGTTTGCTCAGAATTTACGCTCCGAAATTTGAGGATCTCTACCCATATTATAAACTTGATGAAACAGTAGCAAATAAAAATTTATTTTTATTTGAGTCTGAGAGTTAGGTAAACTATTGACATATTGCATATGAAGCCACTAAAAAAAAAAAAAACTCGACCTTATTTAAGACCAAGTACGGCTAATACTTTCTTTTCGAAAAAACTTTTGAGTGAAGTTGCATTGGCTTTAGTTTTTGCTGGAATATGTTTGTGGCCAAATAAAGCCTTTGCAATGGAGAAAAGCATATCTGACATACAGCCAAACCAAGGGATCTCACTCGGTAGCGTGGAGAATAGAAGTAAGCACGAAATAGTCCCAATAAATTTACCTGCAAAACAAGAGCACGTCACTTCTTCAACGACACCAAGGGGTGATATTCGCGTTGTCGAAACGAGTAAAAACACTGAAGGGCCGAGTGAATCTGCAGTAGTAGTTGTGCGTTCTCGTACATCTACCGTTTCTAGTGGTGCAGAAAGTATTAAAAACCAGTCTGAGATAAATCCTTTTCCTGGTACTTCTACCCTCGTTGTGCCAGAAACCCAAACTATGGATGAGGTTCTTGGAGATACATTGGCTTTTAGGGCAAGACCGACTAGTTACAGGAATTTAAACCAGAATGCTAGGCCTATCCAAATTAGCAGGCAGCGCTCGATTGTAAGTCACTATCGAGCTGGGGGAAGTGGAAATGTGCAG